CAGCTTCGAACAAGAAGATTTAAACGTATAACTTTTTTAAGTCGTTCGAGCGTAACTTGGAGAAGTTTTAAAAAGTCTAATTTCGATGATTATAATCTTTTTGTAAGATCTAATAGAGATTCGGGTTTTATAAGTTATTTGGAACAACCAGATTTTCGTCGAGCCGTAATCAAAGGATCTATGCGCACTCAAAGGCGTAAAGTGGTTATTTGGGGACCGTCTCTAGGAAATGCCCATTCCCCGCTTTTTTTCGAAAAAATGGAAGATTTTCCTTTTCCTATATCCGAACTAATGAAACTTTTTTCTAATATTAGAAATTGGCTTGCTATAAAGTCAGAATTAGAAATTTTAGATCAAAAATTTCTAATAAAAAAAGGCTACCAGAAAACGGGAATAGAAATATGGGAGAACATTCCACATAGACAAAAAACAAGAAGTATTCTGTTAATAGCTCAAGCAATTTTTAGAAGATATATTAAATTTCCCTTATTGATAATAGCTAAGAATATTGGCCGTATTTTATTAGGGCAATCTCCGGAATGGTATGAGGATTTCCAAGATTGGAATAGAGAAATTTATTTAAAATGCAGCTTGAATGGTATTCAATTCTACAAAAAAAATTTTCCTAAAAATTGGTTAAAAGAAGGTTTTCAGATAAAAATCCTATATCCTTTTCATTTGAAACCTTGGCACAGCTCTAAGCGACGACTCTCTAAGAGATATCTAAAGAAACAAGATAATTTTGATTCTTGTTTTTTAACAGTTTCAGGAATGGAAATGGAATATCCTTTTGGTCCTCCTCGAAAAACACCTTCCTTTTTTGAACCCATTTTTAAAGAGATAGACTTTAAAGTCGAACTCAGAAAATTAAATTTTAGAGTTCGAAGAGTTTTAAAAAAAATAACAAAGAAAAAAGAAAAAGCATTTTTATTTGTAAAACGAATAATAAAACAACTTTTCAAAGGAAGGACAATTCCATTATTTATACCGAGAGAAATATATGAATCAAGTGAAACTAAAAAAGAAAAGGATTCTATAATCAGCAATCAGATAATTAATGAATCAGTTAGTCAAATTCGATCTACAGGTTGGACAAATTATTCAGAGGCGGAAGAAGAAATGCAAAATAGGATTGATAGAAGAAGCACAATCAGAAATCAAATAGAAATAATGAAAAAAGAGAAAAAAAAAGGAAGGCCAGGAATAAAAAAAAATAAAAATAATAATGGAGAATCACCGCCAAAAATTGGGAAAATATTTAAAAGAAAAAATATTCAATTAATAGTTAAATTTTTCATTGAAAAAATATACATAGATATCTTTCTATGTATCATTAATATGCGCAGAATCGCTCTACAACTTTTTATCGCATCAACAAAAAAAATTATTGATAAATACATTTACAATAATGAAACAAATCAAGAAAGCATTAATAAAACAAAACAAAATAAAATTGACTTTATTTCGCCTATGACTATAAAAAGGGCTTTTGATAATCTTAGAAATAGTAAGGGGAAGCCCCATATTGACTTATCTTACTTGTCACAAAACTATGTATTTTTTAAATTATCACAAAGCCAAGTTATTAACTTCAATAAGTTAAGATCTATTCTTCAATATAATCGACCGTCTTTTTTTCTTAAGACTGAAATAAAGGATTTTTTTGGAAGACAAGGAATATTTCATTCCGAATTAAGACATAAGAAACTTCCAAATTATGGAATGAATCCATGGAAAAACTGGTTAAGAGGTGATTATCAATACGATTTATCTCAGATTACATGGTCTAGATTAGTCCCACAAAAATGGAGAAATGGAATCAATCAATCCCATACGTCTCAAAATAAAGATTTAAACAAATGGTATTCCTATGAAAAAGACCAATTAGTTGATTACAAAAAAAAACAAAATTCGAAAGTATATTTATTAGCAAATAAAGAGGAGAATTTTCAAAAAAACTATAGATATGATCTTTTATCATATAAATATATTCATTCTGAAACTAAGAAGAACTCCTATATTTATAGATCATCATTAGAAACAAATAAGAACCAAGAAAATTCCACCAGAAATAAAGAAAAATTTTTTAACATACTCAATAATATTCCTATCAATAATTATCTAGGAAAAAGTTATAGTTATATTATATATATGGAAAAAAATCCAGATAGAAAATATTTGGTTTGTAAAATAAAAAAAAATATTAAGGCTGAACCTAAACCGAATAAGGACCAAAAAATGGATAAAATTCATAATAATGGTCTTTTTTATCTTCCGATTCATTCAAATTCCGAAATCAATTACAAATACAAAAGGGTCTTTTTTGATTGGATGGTAATGTTTTTTGATTGGATGGGAATGAATGAAAAAATCTTAATCTTAAATCGATTCACATCGACTCCGAAAGTTGTTTTCTTTCCAGAGTTTGTGATACTTTATGATAAATATAAAAAGAAACCTTGGTTTATCCCAAGCAAATTACTTCTTTTTAATTTGAATA